TGCGTTATATCACCAGATCTTGATTTTTCATATATAAATGTAACTAATGTATCTCCTTCGTAAAGGATTTCCCCATAATGTCCATGAACGGTTGCTCCTGGAGTAGCCAAATAAGGCTTAGCTGATCGTATTACCACAGAGTCAACTTGAAGAATTAGAACTTGACCCGATTTTAAATGCGGTCCTTTTTTGGCTATACATACATTTTCACAAAGAAACTGCCCAAGACTAACAATTGTAGATGTCTCTTCACAATAATTGTAATGCATAAAATACCAATTCAAATTGAATGGATTCAAAATAATGTTACTGTATGAATAGGGATTATAAATTTTACCTTTTTCATCCAGTAAATAATATTTAAGTATTTGAAAACTCTGTTTTAAATTGTCAAGTTGCAAATAGTTAGTTAGTAAGATCTGATTATGGCTTATTAAATGGGAAAATAAATCCAAATTAGAAATTGGAAAGCCTGTTCCTAAGGGGCCCAACGAATTACTAATTGGAATTAGGGGGTCCTTTTTGATTGATTCTTTTATTACATTGGGAGATTTTACATCGTTGAATGGACCTATTCGAGAACAATTGGATGATGACAAAATTATCAAAGATTGAGATTCCTTATTTCGATTCAACAACGTATGAATAGTCCCTTGATTTGGATTAACGGATTCTTGAATGCTTGCCTTGGAATAGGAATGAATGGAAGAAAACGGATTGACATTAGCGCGATCTGATCCATTCTCAGAGATCAATCCTGCACCCGACAGATCGTTCCTTTTTCCGGTATACGAAATAGGTGACTTCGCTAAGTCGATTCTTAGAAAATCTCTAATCAAACCATTTGTCCTTATTTCAACAAAGGAAGCACAGGCCTTTTCGATCTTTTTGTCTTGGTCCCAATTCAACACTAAACAAGTCCGAACTAATTGAATACTTGTGTCCCAAATTTCAAGAATTGGGTCGTAATAAAGGATATAATTGACAACTCGAAGTTGTAGATTATCACTTTCCTGCAAGAGATCCGTCGGGAAAAGTCTTCCTAAATTTATACCGTCCGTTTTTTTATATGGGACTACAGGTTGAACCAAAACAAAATATTTTTTTTCATACCTGGAAAGTTTCATTCGTTGGATATAGAGCCAATTTTTCAATTTTTTGTATTCTTTGTAATTTTGTTTTCCCCCTCCTGGTGGTATCAATCGGAATGCCTTATTTGTCTTTCCAGGAAAATGGATATCTCCGGAAAAGATTATCAGTTTAATTTTTTCTGCTTTTTTCTTGACTCGAACCAATCCGCCTACCCGACTTCTTCTATTTAAAGTGATTTGCGTATCTACCCCAATAATACTATTGTGCCGTACCATTATGGACGAAGATTCGGCCAAAATGTGAACTTCCACGGGAATAAAAAAAAATGGATTTACTTCCTTTTGGTATTTTGGCCAAAATACCTTGACTCCTCGATACTCAATCAAATCCTCTTCGTTGACGATTGAATTAAGTTCTCTAGTCTCATATTTAGTAAGTCCCGAGCTCTTTCTTATATATCGAGGATCATCGAAATAAGCAAGAATACTATTTCTACGCAGAATACCATTTCTGGGGATTTCAATTGAGATACCTGAAGAAGGTATTAGTTGGTTCTCGCCTTCTTGAAGCGATTCGAGTGGGATGATGACTCTATTTCTTCGCCTCTTCGCCAATAAATCAGAATTCCCCTCGAGAATGGCCGGATTACAACGACCAGTACATGTCATTCGATTAAGTTCTGAATAATCGGGAATCCTATCTCCCTTTTTATTTTTACCAGAAAAATACGAACTAAAAAATTTGTGTCTCGCTTGATTATTAGTTACTGAGGGGTTAGAAATATATCTTCGCTTAACAGAAAGAGAATAAGCGTTCATTTGATCTTGATCCTTGTGGATCGAACAGGGTCCTAGACTGGATCTCCAGGGCTCCCCTAATAATATCCATAAATGACTTGTTTTTGGTAAGAGATGAATATTACCATATGTAAATTCAGGTGCATGGTACACATCGGTATTCCAGTGCATTTCGCCCTCTGAGTCAGAATAAATATGTTTTCGAACCTTCTCTTTCAAATTCAAAGTGGATGTTCTCGCGCGAATCTCAGCAATGACTTGTTCTGATTCTACATATTGATCGTTTTGAACTAAAAGAAAACTTTTGGGCGGAATACACACATTGTGTATAATATCTTCACTCTCGATAGTTACATACAAGTCTCTAGAACATAGAAAAGCAGGATGTCCATGACGTGTACGTGTCGGATGAACTAAATCCTCATTGAATTTTATTTTTCCATTAGAAGGGGCTCGCACATGTTCTGCAGTACCCCCTGTGAATACTCCGCCGGTATGAAAAGTTCTTAATGTTAATTGAGTGCCCGGTTCTCCAATAGATTGACCTGCAATAATACCTACAGCTTCTCCCAATTCGACCAGGTCGTCATGAGCTGGACTCCGCCCATAACATAATTGACAAATCCAAGATGTACTCCTACAAGTAAAGGGGGTTCGAATAGAGATTGGTTGTGCTCTAAAAGTGATGAATCTATTGACAAGTCCAATCCCAATATCTTGATTTCTAGTAGCAATGCATCGCGAACCTATATATATATCATCTGCTAATACACGCCCAATTAATGTTTGGATAAAAATCCTGTCCGCCATCATTCCATTTCGAGGACTTACAGAAATACCTCGAACGGTGCCACAATCTGTTCGACGTACAACAATGTGTTGAACTACTTCAACAAGTCTGCGCGTGAGATATCCTGCATCTGATGTTCGGATAGCGGTATCCACAACTCCTTTACGGGCTCCGTAGCAAGAAATAATATATTCTGTTAAAGAGAGCCCTTCGCGTAAATTGCTTTGAATGGGTAAATCAATCATTTGCCCTTGGGGATCCGACATTAATCCTCTCATACCTACTAATTGATGTACCTGAGATGCATTTCCTCTGGCTCCCGAAAAAGACATTATATGAACTGGATTAAAAGGATCGGTCATCCGAAAATTTGGATTCATTTCTTGTCGCAAATATTCACTTGTGGCATACCATATCTCGATCGATTGACGTAATTTTTCTACCGCGTGTACATTCCCATAATGATGGTGTTTTTCCAAAATAAAACTTTGTTGTTCAGCGTCTTGAACTAGCCATCTTTTAGAAGGTATTGTTAAAAGATCATCAATTCCTAATGAAATGGATGCGGCGGTAGCTTGTCGGAAACCCAGAGTCTTTACTTGATCCAGGATATGTGATGTATATCCTATTCCATAGTGATCAATAAATCGACTAATAAGTCGTTTCATGGCAGTTCCGTCTATCACTTTATTGTGAAAGACCTGAGTGGGCCGTTCTGCCATCAGTACCTCCATATTGCGCTGAGTAGAATTTGACAATGGGTTTGAGTCAGTGATTGGAAAACTTCCTTTTCTAGATCTTGATTCACGTATAAATTCCGCAATTATGGTCCTAGTTAACCCGGCGAGACTCGAATTCCCGCGGGTAGCATAGAATTACAACAGCCCTGCCAAAACCCCTGTATGGCTTCTTCTATTTCTCGATAAAGAGAAATATGACCAAGAGTTGTTCGAATATATATATATAAAATTTCCCTTTTTATACTTCTTACTATTAGATAGTGTCCATAAATCTCATAATAGGTACCCAAAGATTCATAGTGAATTTCGATGGGAGCTTCTCTTGCAGCAATAACGCGTTGATCTAGTCGCCACCGCAGCCACAAAGCACTACCTAAATTTATTCGTTTTTGCCGATAAGCGCCAATTGCATCATAGGCATTACAAAAAAAGGGTTCTTTTTTTTTTGTATACTTATAGTTATTATTTTCATTTTGATAGTTTCTATGATTACATGGATTATACCTATTTACACAAATACCCCGACGATTACCACTCGTTAAGACATAGAGTCCACTAAGCATATCTTGAGTTGGTGCAGAAATGGGATCTCCAATAGTTGGAGACAAAAGATTCATATGAGAAAACATAAGTAAACGTGCCTCTGCTTGAGCCTCCAAAGATAAAGGCACATGAACAGCCATTTGATCCCCGTCAAAGTCTGCATTAAAGCCCTTACAAACTAATGGATGTAAACAAATAGCACGCCCCTCCACTAAAACAGGGAGAAATGCCTGTATGCCTAATCTATGCAGAGTAGGCGCTCTATTCAGCAATACAGGATGGTCATCCAGAATTTCCTGAAGTATTTCCCATACAATCGGTTTTTTTTTTCGAATTTGACTCTTAGCAACTCCTATGTTCGAAGCAAGATGTTTTCTAATTAGGTCACGAATTACAAATGCCTGGAAAAGTTCTATTGCTATTTCGCGAGGCAATCCACATCGATGTAAGGAAAGTGAAGGGCCCACGACAATCACTGACCGCCCTGAATAATCGACCCGTTTACCAAGCAGAGTCTCGCGAACTCTTCCTTCTTTGCCTTCAATTACATCTGAAAGCGACTTGTAAACTCTATTATGATCGTCCCTCATTGGTTGTCCGCAGATTCCATTATCAAGAAGTGCATCCACGGCTTCTTGTAGCAATTTTTCCTGAGATATTATTAATTCTTCTGGCGTAGCTATACTTGTTGTTAATAGATCTGTAAGAGTATTATTCCGATAGATAATTCTTCTATAGATTTCATTAATATCCGAGGTCACTAGTTTATCCTCATCTATATGATAGATTGGTCTCAACTCAGGAGGAAGAACTGGTAATAGACACAAAACCATCCATTTTGGTTCTATATTTGTTCGAATAAAATGCTTAGCCAATTCCATGCGTCTAAGCAAAAAATCTTTTCTTCTTCCAACTTTTCGATCTTCCCATTCGTTCCCCGTGGGTTCTTCTTCCTCCAATTCTTTCCATTCTACCAATGAATAATCTATAATACTTCGTAAATCTAGATTGGCTAATTGTTGTCTGATAGAACCTCCC